CATGTTATTAAATATTAATAATTGCATTTGTCATTTACAGGTATTTAATATTTTATGTTTGAATTCATGTTATTAAATATTAATAATTGCATTTGTCATTTACAGGTATTTAATATTTTATGTTTAAATATCATGTTATTAAATATTAATAATTGCATTTGTCATTTACAGGTATTTAATATTTTATGTTTAAATATCATGTTATTAAATATTAATAATTGCATTTGTCATTTACAGGTATTTAATATTTTATGTTTAACACTAAATATAATTATATGGGGAATTATAATCATACTGTGTTAATTGTTAAATAATTTAATTAAGTTTACATGGAACATAAATCTTAATAGATTACTAATTAAGGGTTAATTATTATATTTTCTAATATTTACCTTATTAGTTAAGATAATTATAAATATCTTATAGAGGGTTATATTTATATGTGTCCCATGTAAACTTAATTAAATTATTTAAGTAAACTCTTATGAAGAGATACGAAACTTTATTGAGGATGGGGAATCAATAATTGTTGACATATCCTAGTATATAGGGGGCCGGAGGGTGCCGGAGGCCGCTGTCTGGGGGGATACATAATATGTGAGTATTTGATCAGTTGGAAGAATAGTATTAAAGTTACTACCAGAGGTTAGAATATACATAGGTTATAAGTACATATAATAAATTATATCTAATTAATAGATATAACAGTTAAAGATTTGTAGCGAACTTGAATGTGAGCTAGGAATAGCATAACTGTTAGTAAAGTCACATATGGAATCTAGTTACATATGCAACTATACTATCTATTAGTATCCGATCTAGTCCAGAGGAACTATGGACCGGAGTAAGACCGAGAGAAGCGAGGGGGGAATATTCTTACCGTTCCATAAGTATTAACGTTATTATATGTATTTGTATAAAGTATAAAATTTGATTCTGGTTTTATTAAAATTTTTATTTGATGAGTTTAATATGTAAATATTTGTGTGTTTTGGGAATTATTTAAATAATTTTTCCTGAAAATTATTAATCGCAGTTTTTATTTTTATGTAATTTAATAGATTAAGATATAGTCAATTTTTAAAATGGTTAGCAAAGATTGTGCCAGCAGCTGCGGTTATACAATCAACCAATATTATTTTTATTAGGGAATTATTAGTTTTTGATTAATTGAACTTATTAATAATTTTTTATTTTTAAGTGAAATTTAAATGTTAATATAAAGTTTTGGTAATTTAAAGATTATAAGAAATTCTTTTTTGAGACTAGGATTAGATACCCTATTATTTTGAATGTAAAATATTTTTCTTATTATTAATAGTTATGATCTTTAAATTGAAAGAATTTGACGGTAATTTTAATCATTTTAGAGGAACCTGTTCTGTAATTGATAATCCACGATAAATTTTACCTTAATTTATTGTTTGTATATCTCTGTCTGATGAATGTTTTATTAGGAAATTTTCGTTTATTTTTATTGAATTATATGTCAGGTCAAGGTGCAGCTGTATTAAGGATTGAAATGGGTTACATTTAATTAATTTATTATTGGAATAAAAACTTTTTAAGTCTTTATGAAATTGGATTTAATTGTAATGTTTAATATATATTATTCATGATATATGTTCTTGATTAAGTACACATCGCCCGTCGCTCTCATTATTAAAATGAGATAAGTCGTAACAAAGTAATCCTATCGGAAGATGGGGTTAGAATTATACAGACTAAAATCTAGGATTAATTCTTATTTACATTAAGAGTTCATTTGTGCAATTCAAATTAGTTTGATTATTATTTATTATTTAATTTAATTTTCATCAATTATTTATATTAATAGAAACAACTTATTTTTTAGTATTTTTCAGTGAATTAATGTTTTTATATTTATAGTTTATTTAACTGTAAAGGTTTATTTATTTATAATTTATAAGTATAATTTATTATTTGTACCTTTTGTATCAGGGTTTAATCAATTTAATTCTATATATTTATTAGATTTCCCGAATTTATAGGAGTTATCAGTAATTGTTATTTAATGTTTTATAATTATTAATAAATTATTGATAGTTGTTATATGCTATTCATCTTTAAATATCTGGTTCCTTAATAATTGAATTTAATTCAGGATTAGTATTTATTTATTAATAAATTTTATTATTATTAAGTAGTCTAATCTAATATCAGGAGGGATAAGCTTCCTGGTATTTCTATAATATTATTCTTATTTAAAGTTTGTAGGATTAAAAATTTTCATCAATTATTTTGTTATAATTAATTTTAAATTAAATTTAATTTTATATGTATTTAGGTTTTTATTAAGGATTATTAATTAATAATTAATTAATAGTTATTATGATAAAATTAGTAAATAATTAATTAATATATAGTAATTCGGCAAATATATTTTTCACCTGTTTAACAAAAACATGTCTTAATGATAATTTTTATTAAGTCTGGCCTGCTCAATGATTTTTTTATAGATTAAATAGCCGCAGTATTTTGACTGTGCGAAGGTAGCATAATCATTTGTCTTTTAATTGAAGGCTTGTATGAATGGTTTCATGAGAAAATGACTTTCTTTATATTAATAAATTGAATTTAATTTTTTAGTTAAAAAGCTAAAATTTTTAAGTGGGACGAGAAGACCCTATAGAATTTTACTATTAATAAAATAAATTTTTCTTTATTGTTATTAATGAATATTAATTTATTAATAGTTTTGTTGGGGTGACATTAGGATTATTTAAACTCCTATATATTATATATTTAATGATTTTTATATTTATGATCCTATATTAAGGATTACTAGATTAAATTACCTTAGGGATAACAGCGTAATTTTTTTGGAGAGTTCTTATCGATAGAAAAGTTTGCGACCTCGATGTTGGATTAAAATTAGATTTAAGTGCAGTAGCTTAATTTCTAGGTCTGTTCGACCTTTAAAATTTTACATGATCTGAGTTCAGACCGGCGTGAGCCAGGTCGGTTTCTATCTTCTTAACATGATTTATAAATTAGTACGAAAGGACCATTTATTTCAATTATATTGTTATAATTTTTGAATATTTTTAAAACTATTTTGGCAGATTAGTGCAGTAAATTTAGAATTTATTTATGTAATTTTAATTACAAATAGTATTGTTCTTATTAATTTATTTATTAATAATTATTTGTGTTCTAGTATGTGTTTCTTTTGTAACCTTATTAGAACGTAAAGTATTAGGTTATATTCAATTACGTAAAGGACCTAATAAATTAGGATTAATAGGTCTTCTTCAGCCTTTTTCTGATGGATTAAAATTGTTCTTTAAAGAACAAACTTATCCTTATAAATCAAATTACTTAATTTATTACATTTCTCCAGTTTTTTTGTTATTTTTATCTTTTTTATTATGATCTTTATTCCCTTTTTTATTAAATATTTATAATTATAATTATGGGATTTTATTTTTTATAGTGTGTACTGGAATAGGTGTTTATGGAATTATAATATCAGGATGGTCTTCTAATTCAAATTATGCTTTACTAGGAAGTCTTCGTTCTGTTGCTCAAGTTATTTCTTATGAAGTAAGAATAATTATAATCATACTATGTATTATTATTTTTGTATTTAGATATAATTTATTAGATTTTATATATTATCAACAATTAATTTGGTTTATATTTTTAAATTTGCCTTTGTTTTTTTGTTGACTATCTTCTTGTTTAGCAGAGACCAATCGTTCCCCTTTTGATTTTGCTGAGGGTGAAAGAGAGTTAGTTAGTGGATTTAATGTTGAATATAGAAGTGGGGGATTTGCATTTATTTTTTTATCAGAATATATAAATATTATCTTTATAGCTCTAATAACTAGAGTTATTTTTTTAGGGTGTGATTTATTATCTTTATTTTTTTATATTAAAATTATATTATTAGTATTTTGGTTTATTTGGGTTCGTGGTGTTTTGCCTCGATTCCGATATGATAAACTTATATATTTAACTTGGAAGTTATTTTTACCTTTCTCTTTGAATGTATTTATTTTTTATCTTGGATTTTTATCTTTTTTGTTATTACACTAATCTTTTATTCATTAATTTAAGTATAATAAGTTAATGAAAGAATTTAACTTTCTTTATATACTTTCAAAGTATATGTTTATCTAAAACTTATTAACTTTTATTCTAGTAAATTATCTCAGATTTTTATTATTATAGGGTTAATTATGAAATATCTAAAATACAATACTGTTAATACTTGACCTGTAAAAATATAAGGTTCTTCTGCTGGTCGTGCACCAATCCAGGTTAGTAAAATAATAATTGTTACTATCATTCAGAATAATCTTTTTCTTAAAGGGTAAAATGCATTTCCTTGAAATTTACTTTTGTTGATAATTACAGGTAATATAATAACTAAAATTGATATTAATATTGCTAATACTCCTCCCAATTTATTAGGGATGGATCGTAGAATTGCGTAAGCAAATAAAAAGTATCATTCAGGTTGAATGTGTACTGGGGTTACTAAAGGGTTAGCAGGAATGAAGTTTTCAGGATCCCCAAGTGTTCGAGGTTCTAACAATACTAATATAATAAATAAAAATAATGTAAATATAGCTCCTATTAAATCCTTGATTGAAAAGTAAGGATGAAATGGGGATTTATCATAATTTGAATTTAATCCTAATGGATTATTTCTTCCTGTTTGATGGAGGAATAATAAATGAATAATAACTATTGCTGCAATTACAAAAGGTAATAAAAAATGTAATGTAAAGAATCGTGTTAATGTGGCATTATCAACTGAGAATCCTCCTCACAATCATATTACTAGTGTTTTTCCTAAATAAGGAACTGCTGATAATAAATTAGTAATAACTGTTGCACCTCATAAGGATATTTGCCCTCAAGGTAATACGTATCCTAAAAATGCAGTTCCTATAATTATTAGGAATAATGCTACTCCAACTGATCAAGTTATATGTAATTTATAAGATCCATAGTATAATCCTCGTCCAATATGTATATATAAACAAATGAAGAATAATGAGGCCCCATTAGCATGAGTATATCGTATTAATCATCCATTATTCACATCTCGACAAATATGTACAACTCTACTAAAGGCAAGTTCAATATTTGCAGTGTAATGTATAGCTAAAAATAACCCTCTAATGATTTGAATTATTAAACATAATCCTAACAAAGATCCAAAATTTCATCATAATGAAATTGATGAAGGAGATGGCAGATCAATTAATGAGCCATTAATAATTTTAAATAATGGGTGTGTTTTTCGAATAGGTTTATTCATATTTTATGTCTTTATCCGTAAAGGTCCTTGGTTAGTTTTAGCAATATTAGATACTACAATTATTGTAAATAATAAATAAATAATTATTATTATTGTTAATTGAGCTGTAATTATATTGAATATTTTAATTAATGATAAATAATCACTATAATATATAATATTATTATAATTATTAGGATTATAATAATATAGTAATATCATAGATACAATTATAAATAAAAATGAAATTGTAATTATATTAACAGGGGATTTAAATTTTTCATTGGATGCTATACTTGCTATATAGATAAATAATACTAAGGCTCCTCTTAATATAATAATAATAATAATATATGAAAAAAAGAAGGAACTTAATATATACCCAATTACTGAAGCAACAATTAAAGTTTGTAGGATTAAAATTAATCCCATTCTTAATGGGTGATTTAAAGTTAATAAAATTAAAGATACAGTAATTATTAATGATATTAATACATTTATTATATCAGTAAATAGTTTAAGTTAAAATTTTAATTTTGGAGATTAATGATAAGCATTGCTTTTTACTGAAGTTTTAAAGGTTAATCCTATTTATGATTTACAAAATCATTGTTTTGTTTTTAAACTATTAAAACTAACCTTAAAATTAATTTTATTAGAATATGTTTTATTATTTAATTTATTTAGAGGAATAATTGTTTTTTGTTCAACTCGTAAACATTTATTATTATCACTTTTAAGTCTAGAATATATAGTTTTAATAGTATTTTTCTCTTTATTTCTAGTAATATATAATTTTGGTTATGAATTATATTTTACCTTAATATTTTTGGTATTTACTGTTTGTGAAGGGGCTTTAGGGCTATCTATCTTAGTAAGTTTGGTTCGTAATCAAGGGAATGATTATTTATTAAGTATATCTGTCTTATCATGATAAAATATTTAATTATATTAATTTTTCTAATCCCTCTTATTTATAATTATTGGTTATTAATATGGGTTTTCATAATTACATGTTTTTTATTTGTTTCATTTAATTATTTATACGATTTTGTAACTCCATTTAGAGTTTTATTAGGTATTGATTTATTATCTTATAGCTTAATTGGTCTTTCTTACTTTATTGTTTTTTTAATAATAATAGCAAGTTATAAGATTTATTTATCTAAAGACAAATTATTGGAATTTAGTTTTGTTATATTAGTTATAATAATATCATTATTATTAACTTTTTCTTCAGTTAATATATTTATTTTTTATCTTTCTTTTGAAATATCATTAATCCCCACCCTTTTTTTGATCTTTGGGTGGGGATATCAGCCTGAACGTATTTCTGCAGGTTATTATTTATTGTTTTATACTTTATTTGCTTCTCTACCTTTATTATTATGTATTTTTTATATTAATACTTTAGTTTATTCATTGGATTTTTGATTTGTTTGCTTGGATAATAATAGTTTTAATTTTTATATTTATTTATCATTAATTCTGGCTTTTCTTTTTAAATTACCAGTTCCTTTTTTTCATTTTTGACTTCCTAAGGCTCATGTTGAAGCTCCTATTTCTGGTTCTATAATTTTGGCAGCTATTTTATTGAAATTAGGAGGTTATGGGTTAATACGGGTTTATTTATTTATAAGTCATTTTTCAATTAATTACAGATATTTTTGGGTTATTTTAAGTTTATGAGGGGCTTTGATTGTAAGTTTTTTATGTTTATTTCAAGTTGATATTAAATCTATTATTGCTTACTCTTCTGTTACTCATATGGCATTGGTAATTTGTGGGATTATAAGTAGTAGAATATATGGATTTTCAGGTTCATTAATTGTTATAATTGGTCACGGTTTTTGTTCATCAGCTTTATTTTGTTTGGCTAATATTATTTATGAGCGTAGACATAGTCGGAGATTATTTATTAATAAGGGATATATAATGAGTATACCTAGAATATCATTATTTTGATTTTTATTATGTTCTAATAATATATCTTCCCCTCCTTCATTAAATCTGTTAGGTGAAATTTATTTAATTAATTCAATTATTTCATGGGATTATATATTATTTTTATTTTTAGGTATTTTATCTTTTATGAGTTGTTGTTTTAGAATTTATTTATTTTCTATAACTCAGCATGGTTTTATTTATGGAGGGAATTTAAATTCTTCCTGTGTTTCAACCCGCGAGTATCTATTGATTTTGTATCATTTTATTCCACTTAATTTTTTATTCTTGAAGTTTGATTTTATGTCTATATTTTTTTAACAGGAGGATTTAAATAGTTTAATTAAGAATAATAATTTGTGGTGTTATTGGTGAATGATCTATTCTTTAAATCCATTATTGTTTTATATAAATTTTGATCTTTAATTTTATTGTTATTTGGATTATTAATTATAATTATGGGATTTTATTTTTTGTCTATCAGTTATTCCATTCTTTTGGATTGGGAAATTTTAACTTTAAATTCTTCCTGTGTTTCAATATCTATTTATTTAGATTGGATATCTTTAATTTTTATAGGAAGAGTTTTATTAATTTCGTCAATAGTGATTCTTTATTCTCATACTTATATATCTTCAGATTTATTTCAAGTCCGATTTTTGTATATTGTTTTATTATTTGTTTTATCTATGATGTTTTTAATTATTAGCCCCAATTTGATCAGTATTTTATTGGGTTGAGATGGTTTAGGTTTAGTTTCTTATTGTTTAGTTATTTATTATCAAAATTATAAATCTTATAATGCAGGTATATTGACTATTTTGAGTAATCGAATTGGGGATGTTTCTATTTTAATTGGTATTGCTTGAATATTTAATATGGGTGGTTGAAATTATATTTACTATTTAGGGTTTATATCTTATGAAGTTTCTTTTTGACTTTATTTATTAATAATTTTATCTGCTTTTACTAAGAGAGCTCAAATTCCTTTTTCTTCTTGATTACCTGCTGCTATGGCAGCTCCTACTCCGGTTTCAGCTTTGGTTCATTCTTCTACTTTAGTTACTGCAGGAGTTTATTTATTAATTCGTTTTAGTGAATTATTATATTTTTACAATTTAGAGGTTTTTCTTTTAATTTCTTGTTTAACTATATTTATATCTGGACTAGCAGCTAATTTTGAGTATGATTTGAAAAAAATTATTGCTTTATCTACTTTAAGTCAGTTAGGTTTAATAATAAGTATTTTATTTATAGGTTATCATATTTGTTCATATTTTCATATATTAACTCATGCTTTTTTTAAGGCTTTAATATTTTTATGTGCTGGTTTAATTATTCATAGTATAAATGATTCTCAAGATATTCGTCATATGGGTTATTTGATCAGTTGTCTTCCCTTTACTTGTTCATGTTTTTGTATTTCTAATTTATCATTATGTGGTTTCCCCTTTTTATCAGGGTTTTATAGAAAGGATTTAGTATTGGAACATTTAAGTTTTAATTTTAATAATTTATATATTTTTGTTCTTTATTATTTATCTATTGGTCTAACTGTAAGTTATAGTCTACGTTTAATTTATTTTTGTATCAGTGGTTCTAATAATTTAATAAATACGTCATGTTATAAGGAGGATTTTATTATAATAATATCATTAATCCCTTTAACTATTTTATCTGTATTAAGAGGAGTAATTTTAACTTGGTTAATTTTTCCTGTTCCAGTATTTTTGTGTTTTCCTTTATATTTAAAATTATTACCTTTAATTATTGTTGGTTTAGGGGCTTGATTGGGTTATAGTTTGTCTTTATTTACATATTGTGATTCTATTTTTGGTGTCATTTATAATTATTTAGTTGAATTTACAGGATTTATATGGTTTATACCTAATTTTAGTACATATATAATTTATGATAAGATGTTAATTTATTCTAAGATAAGTTCATCTTTTATAGATTCTAGATGAGGTGAAAATACAATTTCTAGTTTACTTCCTAATTTAATAAATTATATGAGATCTATATATAATTATTATGAATTTAATAATATTAAGGTTTATTTAATAATATTTATTTTTATGTCTTTTTTTATTATTATAATTTATCTAGATAACTTATATTTTAAAGTTTAACTCTGAAGAAGTTATTAAAGGTGAATTACCTTCTAGATATTTATAAAAGATGAAATCTTTATTTCTTCATTGAAAATGAAGGGTTTTAAGATAAACTATATAAATTTAAGAGATAAACGGATTTTAACCGCTTTAAAAGATAGTTAGCAGCTTCTTTTAGATACTTCATTCTCTTTTAATTGGATTAATTTTAATCAATAATTTCATTAACAATGAAAGGCCTCTTATTTTGGCTTCAATTAATCTTTAGATAAGGGAATATTTATTCCTAATTTTAGGTCGAAACTAAATGTAATTATTTACTTCATTATCTAAGTAATTATATGAGGAAGGCTATTAGGCATCTTTTAATTGCAAATTAAATGTTAAATTTTTAACTACATCCCCTAAAATTTATTTAGCTCATTCTAAGACTCCATTATTTCATTCATGATATAATCCAATAATTAAAATTAAAATAAATATTATAATTGTTATAATTCATGTTTTGGTTAATCTTCATTTTATAGTTAAAATAATTGGTAATATAATAGCAATTTCGATATCGAAGATTAGGAATAGTACAGCAATTAAAAAGAATTGGATAGAGAATGGTGTTCGTGCAGATCTTTTAGGGTCAAATCCACATTCAAATGGTGATATTTTTTCTCGATCCTTTTCTGACGTTTTTGAAATTAAGGTGCACATAATTATTATAATAATTGAAATTGTTAACGCTATTATTATAGATATTATTGTAAATATTATTATCTTTCCTTATTTAAAAAGATCTTTTGATTGGAAGTCAAATATATTAATTATACTAGAAAGATTTTTTTATCTACCTCATCAGTAAATTGAAATATAAAGGAAAAGTCATACTACATCCACAAAATGTCAATATCATGCTGCTGCTTCAAATCCAAAATGATGATTTATTGAAAAGTGACAATTAATGTGTCGTATTAAACATACTGTTAAAAAGATGGTACCAATAATTACGTGTAGACCATGGAATCCTGTTGCTATGTAGAAGCAGGATCCATAAACTGAGTCTCTAATACAGAATCTTGCCTCTATATATTCATAAGCTTGTAGGGCTGTAAAGTATAAACCTAATATAACAGTTAAAGACAATCTTTTTGTAACTTCTGAATAATTGTTATTTATTAATCTATGGTGTGCTCATGTAACTGTTATACCTGAACATAATAGGATTATAGTATTTAATAAAGGGATTTCTATAGGGTTAAACACTATAATTCCTTTAGGAGGCCATAATATTCCGATTTCAATGGTTGGAGCCAATCTTCTATGGAAGAATCCTCAGAAGAATGAGATAAAAAAGAATACTTCTGAAATAATAAATAAAATTATTCCAATTTTTAACCCATTAGTAACTTTAATAGTATGATGGCCTTGAAATGTGGCTTCTCGAATAATATCTCGTCATCATTGAATTATTGTCAATAATAAAATTGTTACTCCTATATAAAATAAATATATTTCATTTTTATGGAATCATAGAACTATTCCTGATGTTAATGTTATAGCTCCAATAGATCCAGTTAATGGTCATGGTCTATAATCAACTAAATGATATGGGTGATTTTTATGTATTTTCATATTTTAATGGATGACTTCTCTAGAATATAGAGTGGTTAAAACTGAAAATACATATGCTTGAATTACTGCTACAGCAGCTTCAAATAATATAAGTACAATTTGAATTATAATAATAAATGATAAAATTATATTATTAACATCTACTGATTTATTACCTAATAATCTTATTAGTAAATGACCTGCAATTATATTTGCAGTAAGTCGAACGGCTAATCTTCCTGGTCGAATAATATTTCTAATGGTTTCAATTATTACTATAAAAGGTATTAATAGACTAGGAGTTCCATTAGGAACTAGGTGAGCAAATATTGAGTTTGTATTTTGTGTTCATCCAAAGATTATTATTCTCAATCATAAAGGTAATGCCAGTGTTAGGGAAAATACCAAATGACTTGATCTTGTGAAAATATATGGTATTAATCCTATGAAGTTATTTATTAGGATAAAAATAAACAGTGAGATAGTTATTAAAGTTATTCCTTCTGATTTATTACCTAATAGTAATTTAAATTCATAATGTAATTTTTGTGTTAAATTATTTATTAGGATAACTGGTCGTCTTGGTAATAGTCAATATGAATATGGGATTAATATTAATCCTAGGAAGGTACTTAATCAGTTAAGTGAATAATTAATTGATGTTGCTGGGTCAAATGTTGAAAAAAGGTTAGTTATCATATTCAAGTTAAATTAATAATTTTGTTATTTTTCAAATTTTTACTGATTAATATATTTTTTTTGTTAAAATAAATTATAATATTAAATAAAAAGTAAGTTATCACAAAAGTAACAAAAAGTACTTCTCATCATAAAGGGGATATTTGAGGCAATAAGAATTATTTCATAAAAATAATTTTAACTTGACAAATTAATGTTTTTTTTAAACTAAATTCTTATTTGGTCATTAAGAGTATTTTTAAATTACTATATTTTGGTTTAAGAGACCAATGCTTAAAGTTTCAGCCACTTAATGATACTGATTTAATTCATTTTAAGAAATTTTCAGTTGTTGTTCTTTCGATAACAATTGGTATAAATCTATGATTAGCTCCACAGATTTCTGAACATTGTCCATATATAATTCCTGGTCGGTTTATATTAAGTGTTCCTTGATTAAGTCGTCCAGGTACTGCATCAATCTTAATTCCTAAGGCAGGTACTGCTCATGAATGAAGTACATCAGCGGCTGTAATTACCACTCGTGTTTGAGTATTTATAGGTAATACTGTTCGATTATCTACATCTAATAATCGTATATTTTCTATATCTAGTTCATTTGATGGTTTTATATATGAATCAAATTCAGTGTCTCTAAAGTCTGAGTATTCATATCTTCAGTATCATTGGTGACCAATAACTTTTAATGTAACTGAAGGATTATTAATCTCATCAATTATATAAAGCAATCGAAGTGAAGGTAGGGCAATAAAGATTAGTGTAATTGCAGGTAATATTGTTCAAATTAGTTCAATTGTTTGACCTTCTAATAGGTATCGATTAATTAAAGTATTTTTTGTTAATCTAATTATAATATAAGCTACTATTACTGTAATTATTGATAAGATTATAATTGTGTGATCATGAAAGAATGTTAATTGTTCTATTAATGAAGAATTTGCATCTTGAATTATAATATTTCCTCAGGTTGCTATTTCTAATAAAAGATTAAAATCTTTATATATGAAGCTTAAATTCATTGCACTAATCTGCCATATTAGAATACTGATGTTATAATAGGAATTTCATTATACGAATGTTCAGATGGAGGGGTTTTTTGTAATCATTCAATTCTTGATATTATATTTTCTCTGAATAAAATTGTTCGTTTTGAGATAATACTTTCTCATAAAATTATAATAAATATAATAATTCTAATTATAGATATAATTCTTCCAACTGATGAAATAATATTTCATCCGGTATATCTATCAGGGTAATCTGAATATCGTCGAGGTATACCTCTTAATCCTAAGAAATGTTGAGGGAAGAATGTTATATTAACTCCTGTGAATATAACTATGAACTGGATTTTTAATCATTTAGGATTTATTGTTAATCCTGTAAATAAAGGGAATCATTGGATGAATCTTCCTATAATTGCGAATACAGCTCCCATGGACAGTACATAATGAAAATGTGCAACTACATAGTATGTATCATGTAAAATAATATCAATTGAAGAATTTGCTAAAATTACTCCTGTTAATCCCCCAATGGTGAATAAGAATACAAACCCTAAAGCTCATAATATAGATGGTGAGTAATTTATTTTAATCCCGTGTAATGTAGCCAATCAGCTGAAAATTTTAATTCCTGTTGGAACTGCAATAATTATAGTTGCAGATGTAAAGTATGCTCGTGTATCTACATCTATACCTACTGTAAATATATGATGTGCTCATACGATAAATCCTAAAATTCCAATGGCTAATATAGCATAAATTATTCCGATATTACCAAATGTTTCATTTTTACCACTTTCTTGTCTAATAATATGGGAAATTAATCCAAATCCTGGAAGAATTAGAATATAAACTTCCGGATGTCCAAAAAATCAGAATAAATGTTGATATAAAATAGGATCTCCTCCCCCAGACGGATCAAAAAATGATGTATTGAAATTTCGGTCAGTTAATAATATGGTAATAGCTCCTGCTAATACAGGTAATGATAAAAGTAACAATAAAGCGGTAATTCCAACTGATCAAACAAATAAAGGGATTCGTTCGGGAATTATTCCTGCTGGTCGTATATTAATAATAGTTGAAATGAAATTTACAGCTCCTAAAATAGAGGATACTCCTGCTAAATGTAGTGAGAAAATAGCAAGATCAACAGAGGCTCCTCTATGGGATAAATTACTTGATAAAGGGGGATAAACTGTCCACCCAGTTCCCGCTCCCGCTTCTGCCAATCCTCTTACTATAAGTAATGTTAATGATGGGGGTAATAATCAAAATCTTATATTATTTATTCGAGGGAATGCTATATCAGGGGCTCCAATTATTAAAGGTACTAATCAATTTCCAAACCCTCCAATTATAATTGGTATAACTATGAAAAAAATTATAACAAAGGCATGCGCTGTAACTACAACATTATAAATTTGGTCATCTCCAATAAATCTACCGGGTTGTCCTAATTCGATTCGAATAATTAATCTTATTGCAGATCCTACTATTCCTGCTCATATACCAAAAAGGAAATATAAAGTTCCAATGTCTTTGTGATTAGTTGAATATAATCATTTATTCAAAATAGGTAAATGATAGAGTGACTGAAAATTAGGTGATAAATTGTAAATTTATTTATGGCTATTTAGCCCTCTATCAAAAATTAAATTAACTTAGCTTTATAGTCAATTTATGATATTAGACTGCAATTCTAAAGTAGATTATTTAATCTAAAGCTTATATAAAATTTATATATTTTTAACTTTGAAGGTTAACAGTTTATTTAACTTAAAGCTTTTAAATTTTATATAATATCTATAATAATTATTAAAGGTAAACTTAAATTAATTATAATAACAGTTACTGTTAAATAATTGTAATAATTTAATGATCACTTAATTGATGAATTAAATGACAAGTATATATTAGTTATTACTCGTAAGTAATATATTAAGGTAATTAATCTAAATATAATTATAATTAATATAATAAAGATTTCTTTTTCATTAATTATTCTTTGAATAGTTAATCATTTTGGCATAAATCCAATAAATGGGGGTAATCCTCCTATTCTTAATATTAATAAGAATAATCTAAATTTATCTATATTATTTATATTAATACTTATAATTTGGTTAATAAAATTAAATTTGTATTTATTAAATAAATAACATACTGATATAATTATGATGCTATAAATAACTAAATAAATTATCCATAAATTCATTGATTTATTAATAGCTAATAATCACCCTAAATGGTTAATTGATGAATATGCTATTATTTTGCGTAATGATGTTTGATTTAATCCCCCTATTCTTCCAACTCTCACGGATAAAACAATAATAATGTATAATATTATTTTATTATTTAAATTTCTAATTATAAATAATGGGGCAATTTTTTGTCATGTTATTAAAATACTACATTTTATTCATTCTATGTTAGATATAATTTTTGGTATTCATATGTGAAATGGTGCAGCACCTAATTTAATGAATAATCTAATTATAATAATGCTATTAATTATAAAATTAGGTATTAAATATTTGCATATTATAATTAAAATTATTATAATTATTAATACTCTTCTAATTCTCTGGGTTAGGAAATAAATTATTGCGGCTTCTGATCTTGATTTGTTAATTTTATCTAAAATTAAAGGGATAAAAGATATTATATTAATCTCAAGTCCAATTCATATACTGATTCAATTATTGGCTGATAGTGTAATTAAAGTTCTTATTAATAGAATTACAGTAAATAATAAATTGCTTTTCTTTAATTAGAGAGGAGAGTTTTCTCTATAAACAGGGTATGAACCTGGTAGCTTTTAATTTAGCTTACCTTTCTTAAAAATTTGATTTATATTTGGGTGTTAGAAGCACAGGAAATTTTGATTTTCCAAGATATGGTTTAATTCCATAAAATATAATAAGAGTATATTAATATACATGTTCTATTCTATCAAAATAGTCCTATTATTTCAGGCATCTTATT